ATAGTCGCGTCAAAGTGACTTTTCCCTAGATACATCTATTCAATTCTGATTTTATCTCGAGTATAGGAATTGGATTAAATATTGAAAACTTATTTTCATCTTAAAAAAAACGAAAGAAATTCAATACATTTTGTTCGGTAAATAAATTACCAAATGCTTTTCTAGAATGTCCAATATCTGTTTTATATCTTTTATGCAAACATGTTCCATTTTCATAAGATCTTCTTGACTGTTATTCAAAAGGTCGAATAATGTATATATATTGGACCTTTTGAGGCAATTATAGATCCTTGGGGGCAATTCTGATTGGTCAATAAAAATCGATTTGAATGCTATTTCTTTTTTGTTTTTTCGGAGTTTAGTCAATTTATCATGAAAGATAAAAGGGGATAAAGGAACTGTGTGTTGATTGTTCTCTAAATGTGAGTTTTCTTCTTCCATATGTAAAAAGGGAATAAAAAAATCAATCAAATTACGAGAGGCTTCAAGAAGTGCTTCTTTCGGAGTTAAACTTCCGTTTGTCCATATTTCGAGAAAAAGTATCTCTTGTTTTTCATTCCCATTGCCATAAGAATGAATACTATGATTTGCATTTCGAACAGGCATAAATACAGCATCTATAGGATAACTTCCATCTTGAAAGTTCTGTGGCGTGTTTTTAAGATATCCTCTATTTCTCTCAATTTCTAATTCAATACACAAATCAATTGGTTCCATCAGGCTAGCTATATATTGCGCATTATCAACGATTTCAACATAAGGGGGTAAAACGATATCTTGAGCAGTTACATATCTAGGACCTCTGACACAAATAGATGCGTTGCAAGTTCCATATAGATTACTTCTGAATACAATTTCTTTCAAATTCATTAAGATTTCATGGACCGATTCTTGAATACCCGCTATGATAGAATATTCATGTGAGACTTTCTCAGATTTTACACGTGTGATACATGTTCCTTCTATTTCTCCAAGCAAAGCTCGTCGTATTGCAATGCCTATTGTGTCGGCTTGACCTTTTATAAGTGGAGACAGAATAAACCTTCCATAATAAAGACGTTTACTATCTGTTCTTGATTCAACACACTTCCACTGTAGTGTCCGAGTAGATACTGTTATTTTCTCTCGAACCATAGTAATAATATTTGATTAGATCATTGAATCATTTATTTCTCTTGTTTTTCTTGAAAATTATTCAACAGTCATTTCATTTCTACACACGTCTTTTTTTTGGAGGTCTACAGCCATTATGTGGCATAGGAGTTACATCTCGTACGAAAGTTAACAATATACCACTTCTACGAATAGCTCGTAGTGCTGCATCCCTTCCGAGACCGGGACCTTTTATCATGACTTCGGCTCGTTGCATACCTTGATCTACTGCCGTACGAACAGCATTTGCTGTTGCGGTTTGAGCAGCAAATGGTGTGCCTCTTCTCGTACCCTTGAATCCACAAGTCCCGGCAGAAGACCAAGAAAACACGCGTCCCCGTACATCTGTAACAGTGACAATGGTGTTATGGAAGCTTGCTTGAACATGAATAACTCCTTTTGGTATTCTCCGCGTACTCTTAATCCGTCCATTCTTACGTGAACCAATTCTGGGTATAGCTTTTGGCATATTTTATCATTTCATAAATATGAGTCAGAGATATATGGATATATCCATTTCATGTTAAAACAGATTGCTTATTTATTTTATGTATGTATGTGGTTTCTTTAGCGAGTGTGATTATCCCTGCCTTTGTTTATGTCTTGGGTTAAAACAAATTACTATAATTCGCCCCCGCCTACGGATTAGCCGGCATTTTTCACAAATTTTACGAACCGAAGCTCTTATTTTCATATTTGTTATTCCTTGTCTTAAATCTGGATATATTTCTTGGAAGAAAATAAGTTTCTTGAAATTTTGTGCATCTTGCATGATATTCTCACGCAAGGAATGTTAATGTTCAAGTTAAAAAAACCAATTAATCCTTCGAATCCTTGTTGCGGAGTCGATAAATTGTGCGTCTCCCGGTTTAAGGACTTGTTTCAATTTTGACTGTATTTCCTGGTAGTATCTGTAAAAAACTACGTCGAATCTTTCCTGAAACATAACCTAGAATCAGATCCTCAATATCTAAACGAACCTGTAACATGCGATGCGGTTGGGAGGCGCTTCGGTAATTTAAATTGAATCTTCATGAATCCATTTTTGTTCGTTCAGTAGGGGTAAAACCCCTATGAAGTATCAACTAATGGAGGAGGAACAATATTGGACAACTCATCTCTTTTTTTTTTTTTTTTCAATTACAAATAGTAAGTTAAGAATTACCATATATAACACAAAATTTCTCCGCCGATTCCCTCTAGCCGAGCCTCCCGGTCTGTCATTATACCTCGAGAAGTAGAAATAATTACAATCCCCATCCCGCCTAAAATTCGAGGAATTCGTTGAGAGTTGGAATAAATTCGCAGACCGGGTCGACTGATCCGTTTTAAATTTAAAATATTTCTATAGGGCCTTTTTGTAGTCCTTCTGTGTTGTAATGTTAAAACCAAAAAATTTTTGTTATTTTCTCGATGTGTTCTTACATTTTCGATAAAACCTTCTTGTAAAAGTATTTTAACAATATTTTCCGTAGTATTAGTAAATGTTATTCGAACCACCCTTTTTTTATCCCTATCAGCATTTCGTATAGAGGTTATTATCTCGGCAATAGTATCCCTACCCATGGTAAGCTAAAATTATTAGTGAATCTAAATTTGATATAATCAACATGTTTTTTTTATGTATTTGGTTATTTATAAATATGACTAATCAATAAGGATATATGCGTGAGATACAATCTTATTTCTTTTAAATACCCCAACTATACCCGATCTCGGTTTATAATACCTCGGGAGCTAATGAAACTATTTTAGTAAAATTTAATTGTCTCAACTCCCGGGCGATCGCGCCAAAAATTCGCGTTCCTTTTGGATTTCCTTCTTGATCAATAACAACCGCAGCGTTATCATCATATCGTATTATCATACCGTTGTCACGTTTGAGCTCTTTACAGGTACGTACAATTACAGCTCTGACCACTTCTGATCTTTTTAAGGGCATATTTGGTACTGCTTCTTTAATCACAGCAACAATAACGTCACCAATATGAGCATATCGACGGTTGCTAGCTCCTATGATTCGAATACACATCAATTCTCGAGCCCCGCTGTTATCTGCTACATTTAAATGGGTCTGAGGTTGAATCATATCATTTTGTAATCTGTTCTTTTAATTTAATGCAAAGGACGAAGAAAAAAAGAAATATTCCTTGTCTAAAATAAAAAATTTGCAATTTTCCAAGACCCATTTCATTTCTTTTGCTTTTGGTTCTACTTTAGTTTATCCCTTATCCCGAAATAATGAATTGAGTCCGTAGAGGCATTTTTGATGCTGCTATTGAAATAGCCCTTCTTGCTATATTTTCTGTTACTCCGGTCATTTCATAAAGTATTCGACCTGGTTTAACAACAGCTACCCAATATTCGGGGGATCCTTTCCCCGAGCCCATACGTGTTTCGGCAGGTCTTACTGTAACTGGTTTGTCTGGAAATATCCGTACCCATATTTTGCCACCACGACGTACATTTCGTGTCATTGCTCGCCGACCTGCTTCTATTTGTCTAGATGTGATCCAAGCGGGTTCAAGTGCACGAAGAGCATATTTCCCGAAACATATATGATTCCCTCGATACGATATTCCTTTCATTCTTCCTCTGTGTTGTTTACGGAATCTGGTTCTTTTGGGGTTATAGTTGATGGTTGTTTCTGAATTTCATCTCTACTACAGAACCATACATGAGAATTTCTTCTCATATGGCTCCTCGCGATTTCATTTTAATAAAAAAGAAATGAAATTTATTTAAATTTAAAGATTTACATTTATAGTGAATCTTGGTATTCTTTGAGATTCAATCGAATCTAGTAGTAATTTGTGTATCTGGTTTGAATAGATAACTAACCATTTTCTATTGTATAAATCATAGAATTCTTTTTTTTTCTAATTTTTTTTATTGTTCAAATTTATCAATTCAAAAAAAAAAAAGAATGTTTTCGCGGGCGAATATTTACTCTTGTATTTCAATTTCAGAATTGTCTAGTGACTTCTTAGAATATATGAATTTATTTTTGGCTCGTTCCGCCATCCCAACCAGCGAATCATTAAGATTCATTTTTAATAAAAAAAATCTTTTCCATTCACAGCTTACATCGTTCCCATCACTTCTTACTTAATGGTTAGGTTCTAATTTTAGAATGGAGCTCATAATCAAATTTGTTCTCGAGTCAACTTTCTCAGTCTTTATTGACCCCAAGCTCTTAATTTTTTTTGTTCTACGAATTTTAGTAACTAATAAGAAGGCTCGTTTTATTTTAATTATAGATGAATTCGTATTGATGCTTTTATTACATTGCCTTTTATATAAGATTTTATAAAATCTATATAAGCTTTTATAAAATCACTCATAAACCTTACATAGTGGAAGTCTATATCATTTATATTTATTTTTTTCTCTCTTTCTCTCAGCCTTCCATTTATCCACATATTTCTTCTCTATTTTGCTTTACAACTTAAATCCTATTGAGTGTTTTTTGGCAAAAAAATTCAGTTGCTACAAAGATATGACCGATTTATCACATCTTGACTGGTTCTTTAGCTTTAGATCGAGATAATATGAAGTGATGAATTGGCTATTAGCTCTAGAGTTATTAAGTTCCTATTATGGGGCCGATTTATTGAAATCTAACTCTAAAAACCAAAAAAACCAACGAGTCACACACTAAGCATAGCAATTTTATCAAATGTTTAATCGAATTTTTATTCAACCTTATAGAATTAAAACTTATAGAATTAAAATTAGGATTCCTAGTTTTGAGAAAAAGACCTAATGGGTTTGGCTTTATAGTTTATAGATAGAAATAAAAGAAAACTAAAATTTTATTATTCCCCATCTATAAATATCCAAATTTT